GGGTACATGTGAAGAAATGATCAAAAGAGCGGTATTTGCCAGAGAATTGGGAGTTCCTATCGTAATGCATGACTACTTAACTGGGGGATTCACCGCAAATACTAGCCTGGCTCATTATTGCCGCGACAATGGTCTACTTCTTCACATCCATCGCGCAATGCATGCAGTTATTGATAGACAGAAAAATCATGGTATGCATTTTCGTGTACTAGCTAAAGCATTACGTATGTCTGGCGGAGATCATATTCACGCTGGTACAGTAGTGGGTAAACTGGAAGGGGAACGTGAGATGACTTTGGGTTTTGTTGATTTGTTACGTGATGATTTTATTGAAAAAGATCGAAGTCGTGGTATCTTTTTCACTCAAGACTGGGTCTCTATGCCAGGTGTTCTGCCCGTGGCTTCAGGAGGTATTCATGTTTGGCATATGCCTGCCCTAACCGAAATCTTTGGGGATGATTCCGTACTACAGTTCGGTGGAGGAACTTTAGGGCACCCTTGGGGAAATGCACCCGGTGCAGTAGCTAATCGGGTGGCTTTAGAAGCATGTGTACAAGCTCGTAATGAGGGACGTGATCTTGCTCGTGAAGGTAATGATATTATTCGTGAAGCTGCCAAATGGAGTCCTGAGCTAGCGGCTGCTTGTGAAGTATGGAAAGAGATCAAATTCGAGTTCGAGCCAGTGGATAAGCTAGATAAAGATACAAAATAAGCGCGTATAATTTAGCAATTCCTGTTTGTTCTCCTAATTGATTGCAATGAAACTTGGCCCAATCTTTCTTTTCCTCAAAAAAAGAAAGATTGGGCCGAATAAAAAGAAAGACATCTTATACTAATCCTATAATACTATGTATGAACTATGAGGGTCTTTGTGTATTTGTTTGTGTATTTGCATATATCTTTTATATGTACAGACCTTACGATAGATATACAATACGATATACAAGTATATACAAAATCTAAACATAAGAAGATAAGATCGAAGGAAGACTAAACAACTTATCTATTCTATTCTTTATTTTTGGATCCATAGGCTGAATTATGGATCCTTGGGATTGGATTGGTGGATCATTTTATATTCCTTAGTTTCAGGCCATAGATCAAGCCAAGGGAAGGATCCCTTCTACCCCTATCCTGTATATTGTCTTTTTCGTTCCCTGTTGTAATAGAAACTCATTTTCTTATTTGACTATATGACACGAGATTCTACGAGACGAGAATTCATTTTGAATTTATGGGAAGAAACAACAGAAACAACTATGTATCTTTTTGATGAGAATTGAAAGTTTTACATGAGAGAAACCTGTCTTTATATATCTTTTTTTGAGGAAAAGATTCTATCATAATATTGAAATGATTCACCAGATTCCTCAAAAGGAGATCTTTTAAAGACTCGCTCGTTTTTCATTAACAATCTTAATGATTGGATCATAATCATATGCTTCATTTGAATTCTGATGAGAAAGAAAAAGAAAAAAAAGAAATAGTAAAATGATTTCTTCTTCATCGAATGACTATTCATCTATTAGTATTAGGTTTTCATAAAATAGGGGGCGGAAAGAATCTATGGAAAAATGTTGGTTCAATTCGATGTTGTCTAACAAGAAGTTAGAACATAGGTATGAACTAAGTAAATCAATGAATAGTCTTGATGCTCTTGGACATACCAGTGGAAGTGAAGAAACTATTCTAAATGATGCGGAGAAAAAGATTACTAGTTGGCACAGTTCTAGTTTCAGTAATATGAATTATCTAAATTATTTATTTGATAGCAGGAATTTTTGGAGTTTGATCTCTGATCATACTTTTTTAGTTAGAAATAGTAATGGTGACACTTCTTCTGTATATTTTGATATTGAAAATCAGATTTTTGATATTGACAATGCTAGTTCTTCTTTGAGTGAACTAGAGATTCTTTTTCCTAGTTATTTGAATAGTGGATCTAAGAGTAGTAATTACTACTCTTATTATTCCATGTATGATACTCAATCTAATTGGAATAATCACATTAATAGTTGCATTGATAGTTATCTTCGTTTTGAAATCAGTCTTAAGAGTGACATTTACAGTGGTATGGACAGTTACATTTCTAGTTTCATTTGTACGGAAAGTATAAGTAGTATTGAAAGTGGAAATTCTAGTATCAAAACTAGTAGCAGTTATTTCAATATAAGAGAAAGATCTAATGATCTCGATATAAATACAAAATACAAGAAGTTATGGGTTCAATGTGAGAATTGTTATGGATTAAATTATAAAAAATCTTTTAGTTCAAAAATGAATATTTGTGAACACTGCGGATATCATTTGAAAATGAGTAGTTCAGATAGAATTGAACTCTTTATTGATCCTGGCACTTGGGAGCCTATGGATGAAGATATGGTCTCTATGGACCCCATTGAATTTCATTCAGAGGAGGAACCTTATATAGATCGCATCTCTTTTTATCAAAGAAAAACGGGTTTAACTGAAGCTGTTCAAACGGGCGTAGGTCAATTAAATAGTATTCCCATAGCAATTGGAGTTATGGATTTTCAGTTTATGGGGGGTAGTATGGGATCTGTAGTAGGTGAGAAAATCACCCGTTTGATCGAGTATGCTACTAATAGATCTCTACCTGTCATTATTGTGTGTGCTTCTGGAGGAGCACGCATGCAAGAAGGGAGTTTGAGCTTGATGCAAATGGCTAAAATATCTTCTGCTTCATATGATTATCAATCAAAGAAAAAGTTATTCTATGTATCAATCCTTACATCTCCTACAACTGGCGGAGTTACAGCAAGTTTTGGTATGTTGGGAGATATCATTATTGCTGAACCTAATGCCTACATTGCTTTTGCGGGTAAAAGAGTAATTGAACAAACATTGAAAAAGACAGTACCCGACGGTTCACAAGCGGCTGAGTATTTATTCCATAAGGGCTTATTCGACCTAATTGTACCACGTAATCCTTTAAAAGGTGTTCTGAATGAGTTATTTCAGCTACATGGTTTCCTTCCCTTGAATCAAGATTAAAAAAAGATTTTCAAAAAGATTGAAATTCTTCATTTTCAAATGGAAGTATAGCACTAGCTTCAGTTCTTTTTCTTTGTAGCGAATAAGCATTTAGTTCATTCTAATGAAAAAAACAAAACTAAGAAGATGGTGTTTTCTTTGGGGACATCAGTTATAAGTGTAGTAAGAGTCAGAAGTTTTGGATAATTACTTTTTGCCCCGGATCCTTTTTTTCTTCTACCTCTCTTCCTGATTAGGAAGAAGCATCCCTCTATCGACAAGATAAAAAAGAATTTCTTTCTCCTTCCGAGAAATCCGGGAAAGAAAAAGAAAGAAGAAATCTCAAATCAAAGAAAGAAAATAGAAAGATTCAAATAACAAATAAGAAGAATATAGAAGTTCTTTCTATTTAGCGAGAACCCCCGTTTTTCACTAGGAATCCCTGTTTGTTGGATAAGATTGGTTAAAGTCGGGAACTCATAAGAAACTATTTTATATCTTTCAAAACAAAAAAGGTGTTTTGAAAGATAGAAAGACGATGAAGATAAGGATGGGAGAAGAAGAATCCAATTTCTGAAAGCGGATTCTCATACATATTCGTGTAGAAAGAGGAATAGGTACACTTCATTTAGTTCTACATTCGTGATTTCTTATGAAAGACTTCATATTAAGATTCTCTTAATATTCTTTCTAATAGATAGACTTATCATAATATATCTTTATAATTAGAATTTAGAATTCTTATAGGTACAAATATCAAATCGAGGTACCCATTCTATGATAGATTTGAACTTTCCCTCTATTTTTGTTCCTTTAGTGGGCCTAGTCTTTCCGGCAATCGCAATGGCTTCTTTATCTCTTTATGTCCAAAGAAATAAGATTGTTTAAATATGATGGGACCAAATCTCATCAATTTCTTTCAACACTGGATCATCATACAGATACTCTCAGATACTCTTTTAATGTAATATGGTAGGATATATGATATGTGGCCTTTCCGAAAAAAAAATAGTTGTTTTGTTATGGATGCCGATGCATAATATACGCATTAATGCGTGTATATGCGATTATAGCTTAATCAATTAAATGATGAAATTCAAAATGATCATCAGCAAATCTTTTTTGAAAGATATTTGAAATAGAAACTCAATGTATCTAACCAATTATTCCTAAAGGTTCCCGTCGGAATGCTGCTAGTTGATGAAAGTTACTTCGGGATAAAGCAATAAAAATCGAGTCAAATCCATTTGAGTTATTCTCTCAATTCCAATCGAATGCAACTGGATCTAGTATAGTATGAACTGGCGATCAGAACATATATGGATAGAACTTATAACGGGGTCTCGAAAAACAAGTAATTTTTGCTGGGCCTGTATCCTTTTTTTAGGTTCACTAGGATTCTTAGTGGTCGGAACTTCCAGTTATCTTGGGAAAAATCTGATATCCGTATTTCCGTCTCAGCAAATTCTTTTTTTCCCACAAGGGATCGTGATGTCTTTCTATGGGATCGCAGGTCTATTCATTAGTTCTTATTTGTGGTGCACAATTTCATGGAATGTAGGTAGTGGTTATGACCGATTTGATAGAAAAGAAGGGATAATGTCCCTTTTTCGTTGGGGATTTCCTGGAAGAAATCGTCGTATCTTCCTTCGTTTCTTTCTGAAAGATATCCAATCAATCAGAATGGAAGTGAGAGAGGGTCTTTTTCCTCGCCGTGTCCTTTATATGGGAATCAGGGGCCAAGGAGCCATTCCCTTGACCCGTACTGATGAGAATTTGACTCCACGAGAAATTGAACAAAAAGCTGCCGAATTGGCCTATTTCTTGCGCGTACCCATTGAAGTATTTTGAAATGAACTGAAGAAGAAATCTCAGCATGAGACAAGGAACTTAATACATCTCAAAAGCAGGAGGACGTATATGGACTAAGAAAATCTAATAGAACTAATGAAATAAAATAGATTAAGGAGAATAGAAACTATTTGTACACAAAAACTATTTTGTATACACATGGCGTCCAGCTTCATTCTTTATACTAGTAACTAGTATAAAGAAAAGAGTCTAATAAGTATAGATTCATCAAAGATCCTAACATTTCTTTTCGTAAAACATAATTCCTTTTTTTAGGCCTTTGAATTGATACCCTATCCCCGCGCTGCGGTTAGACAGTGAAATCTTTGGAAATAGAAAGAAAAGAATTAAAGGATCCGGTAGGTTTCGTCTTTAAATCCAAATTATATTCGTTAGTTCAAATGGGTTTTCGAGTCTTCATCGAAAGGAAGAAATGAAGAGGAAATCGGTTACAATTTGCCTAATTGAGATCTCTGGAATATGGAAAGAATATTTACTTCTTTTTTTTTCATTCGAAAAGGTCCCTTCTTCTATGTTCTATTCTAGACCCAAAGACTCAATTCTTACACAAAAACAAAAATAGGAAAAGAACCATAGGTTCGATACCTTGTTCTTGTTAGAGTTATAGGCTCTTGTTATAAAATTCATGCTTCATAGAAATATCAGATAGAATCGACGAATGAAACCGGTTCATTAACAATTCACATCACGGATACAGAATGAAAAAAAAGAAAGCATTGGCTTCCCTCCCATATCTTGTGTCTATACTCTTTTTGCCCTGGTGGATTTCTCTCTCATTTAATAAATGTCTAGAAACTTGGGTTCTTAATTGGTGGAATACCAGGCAATCCGAAATCCTTTTGAATGATATTCAAGAGAAAAATGTTCTAGAAAAATTTATGGAATTAGAAGAACTATTCCTGTTGGACGAGATGATAAAGGAGTACTCGGAAACACATATGCAAAGGCTTCGTATAGGAATGCACAAGGAAACAATACAATTGGTCCAAAGACACAATGAATCTCATTTCCATATCATTTTGCATTTCTCTACAAATCTAATCTGTTTCGCTATTCTAAGTGGTTATTTTTTTCTGGGTAATGAAGAACTTTTCATTCTAAATTCTTGGATTCAGGAATTTCTCTATAACTTAAGTGATACAATCAAAGCTTTTTCGATTCTTTTAGTTACTGATTTATGGATCGGATTTCACTCGACCCATGGTTGGGAACTAATGATTGGTTCGATCTACAACGATTTTGGATTGGCTCAGAATGATCAGATTATATCTGGTCTTGTTTCCACTTTTCCAGTGATTCTAGATACAATTGTGAAATATTGGATCTTCCATTTTTTAAATCGTGTATCTCCTTCGCTTGTAGTAATTTATCATTCAATGAATGAATAATTCATTAGATCTTTTGATATCAATCAAATCAGAATCTTTCTTCATGTATAAAGAAATCCTTTTTCATCTTACTTATTCTTTATACTTCTACCTTTTCAATTCAAGGTATTCATACTATATTCCACCAGTACAATTCTTTCAGTACAATCAATACAATGGCAAACTTGTGGATAGGGAATTCTACTAGTTACCTATCAAATTTATTGTAGAAATTCCGGGGATCAATGATTGGACCATGCAAAATAGAAAGACTTTTTCTTGGGTAAAAGAACAGATGACTCGATCCATTTATGTATCGATCATGATATATGCAATAACTCGAGCATCTATTTCAAATGCATATCCCATTTTTGCGCAGCAGGGTTATGAAAATCCACGAGAAGCAACTGGGCGAATTGTATGTGCCAATTGCCATTTAGCTAATAAGCCCGTGGATATTGAAGTTCCGCAAGCTGTGCTTCCTGATACTGTATTTGAAGCAGTTGTTCGAATTCCTTATGATATGCAACTTAAACAAGTTCTTGCTAATGGTAAAAAGGGAGCTTTGAATGTAGGAGCTGTTCTTATTTTACCTGAGGGATTCGAATTAGCCCCCCCCGATCGTATTTCTCCCGAAATGAAAGAAAAGATGGGCAATCTTTCTTTTCAGTGTTATCGTCCTAATAAAAGAAATATTCTTGTGATAGGTCCTGTTCCCGGTCAGAAATATAGTGAAATCGTATTTCCTATTCTTTCCCCCGACCCTGCTACGAAAAAAGACGTTCACTTCTTAAAATATCCCATATATGTAGGTGGGAACAGGGGAAGGGGTCAGATTTATCCTGATGGTAGCAAGAGTAACAATACAGTTTATAATGCTACATCTGCTGGTATAGTAAGCAGAATAGCACGTAAAGAAAAGGGGGGATATGAAATATCCATAGTTGATGCTTCAGAAGGACGTCAAGTGGTTGATATTATACCTCCAGGACCAGAACTTCTTGTTTCAGAAGGTGAATCCATCAAGCTTGATCAACCATTAACAAGTAATCCAAATGTAGGAGGTTTTGGTCAGGGAGACGCGGAAATAGTGCTTCAAGATCCATTACGAGTCCAAGGCCTTCTGTTATTCTTGGCATCTGTGATTTTGGCACAAATCTTTTTGGTTCTTAAAAAGAAACAGTTTGAAAAGGTTCAGTTGTACGAAATGAATTTCTAGATCTAGAGATTACTTAAAATAAAGTTGGTAAAAGTGCCAAATTCTTGT